GACTTAGAGACTCTCCTGAGTCTCTATAGAAAGTATCTTCAGCCCTTTCCACAACCACTAATTCGATTTTCCGTGGGGCTATCCAATCTAATTCAGGACCCGGTAATTAAACACTACATTAGTAGTGGAAGGGAATCAATAAATCTTTCTATGAGAGCCCTTCCACCATTCATCTGTCCTTGAATCCTAGAGGCAAGGATTTAGAGCACTTTAGCTTTCGAGAGCCAAACTTCCAGATGTTTCGAACCAAGCAAGCAAGTCTCAAGAGTCCTTTTACTTTGTTTGCTTCTGCTGGGGAAAAATTCAGCGAGTTATATCAGCAAAACGAAATAAGAGATTTCGAGTTTTTTCTTGATCAGGCGACACCCGGATTTGAACTGGGGAAAAAGGATTTGCAGTCCCCCGCCTTACCGCTCGGCCATGCCGCCAAAATGTATGATACCCTACAAAATAGATGAAAAAAGTCTCCCTTTGTTTGCGTCGAGTGGGGGATTCCGAAACTTCTTTTTTTATTGGACTTGCATCTTGAATCCCGTTTTCTTAAATTTAACCCCTGCCCGAAAAGAAAAAAATCCTTCGTTTTTTGGATTGGATCCATCCCTTCGGTTGTATGTATAGTATCTCAAAAACGAAATATCTAAAAATTTTCCCTCTCTTTTTTATATTGATATTGAAAAATTGAAAAACCAAATGTGGTTTTTCAGTTCCAAAAGCCAAAATTTAGGACAAATTGGAACCATTAACTATTAAATGGGACTGTAAATTCATGAACGATTCTTGGATTTGAATCCAAAATTGTCTTTTCTTAATCCTAATTCTAATTATATAAGAAAATCCAAATTGATACATAACTAATCAGTATTGATTCTTTTCCATAAAAAAAAATCCTTTCCAATTTCCATTATAACAGCAAATAGAAGTATATGTAAACCCCAGAACATAAATTGTTATACAAATATCTAATTGGATATCATATCTATATATGATGACTATAGAGAATTATTAGTAAATTGTAGTGCTTCAATTTTTCATTCAATAGATGGAATAGAAAATGGAAATTTTGATATAGCATAGCACGCGCTGTCCCGAATAGAACTTAAATAAAGGAGGAAACATAGATAGCTATCTACACATGGTTAATAAATACAAACTTTATTACTATGTTACGCCCTTCAATCGTATTCTACTAAAAAAAGAAAAAAAGGTAAAATAAAAGTATCTTTCTTTTATGCGAATCATTTGTTGAACAATAGAATCCATGAAAAAGTTAAGTGCTAAAAAAATATCAACTCTATATTTTAGATGATTATAATGTCTTTATATCATCGAACAGATGAAATCCGAATCCATTTCTTTTTCTGGTACCCAATCGGATTAGAGTATGTAATATCATAATAATGGTAGAAATGGAATCACTTTTTTTTTGATATTCTATCCAAAACTCCATAAGCCTAAGTGGCATTTATTAATTCCTTTCGATTTTCTATCTGTTCCAAATTCCAATTTGAATATAAAATTGTCTTTATTCCTCCGTTCATATGCATTTCATACATTCCATATACGGGGTGAGTCAAATTTCATGCGATTCAGTAAACAAAATAGAAATTCCATCATTGCTAAATCAATCCATATGATTTGATGAAGAATGGGTCAATAATGGAATTTTTTGAGAAAAGGGAAATTCAAAATGCTCGGGGATGGAAATGAGGGAATGTCTACAATACCTGGGTTTAATCAGATACAATTTGAAGGATTTTGTAGATTCATTGATCAGGGCTTAACAGAAGAACTTTATAAGTTTCCAAAAATTGAAGATACAGATCAAGAAATTGAATTTCAATTATTTGTGGAAACATATCAATTGGTAGAACCTTTGATAAAAGAAAGAGATGCTGTATATGAATCACTCACATATTCTTCTGAATTATATGTATCCGCGGGATTAATTTGGAAAACCAGTAGGGATATGCAAGAACAAACTCTTTTTATTGGAAACATTCCTTTAATGAATTCCCTGGGAACTTCTATAGTAAATGGAATATACAGAATTGTGATCAATCAAATATTGCAAAGTCCCGGTATCTATTACCGGTCAGAATTGGACCATAACGGAATTTCGGTCTATACCGGGACCATAATATCAGATTGGGGAGGAAGATTAGAATTAGAGATTGATCGAAAAGCAAGGATATGGGCTCGTGTGAGTAGGAAACAGAAAATATCTATTCTAGTTCTATCATCAGCTATGGGTTCGAATCTAAGAGAAATTCTAGAGAATGTTTGCTATCCTGAGATTTTCTTGTCTTTCCTGAATGATAAAGAGAAAAAAAAAATTGGGTCAAAAGAAAATGCCATTTTGGAGTTTTATCAACAATTTGCTTGTGTAGGCGGAGATCCGGTATTTTCTGAATCCTTATGTAAGGAATTACAAAAAAAATTCTTTCAACAAAGATGTGAATTAGGAAGGATTGGTCGACGAAATATGAATCGGAGACTAAAT